CCCAATCAGCTCCTCTCAAGGTCGAAGAACAGGTATTGACTATATATACCGGAACGAATGGTTATCTTGATTCATTAGAACTTGAGCAAGTAAGGAAATTTATTGTTGAATTACGTACTTATGTAAAAACTAATAAACCGGAGTTCCAAGAAATTATATCTTCTACCAAGACATTTACTGAAGACGCGGAAGCCCTTTTAAAAGAAGCTATTCAAGAACAGATGGAACGCTTTCTACTTCAGGAACAAGCGTAAAGAAATCCATCCCTCTGAATTTTATTTATTATTAAATAAAAAAGAAAATACCCTTTTTCACATGGATATCTAAAAAAAATATATGGAAATAAATTGCGTCCAATAGGATTTGAACCTATACCCAAGGTTTAGAAGACCCATGTCCTATCCATTAGACTATGGACGCTTTTCATTCCGATTTTTCGGATTTTTTCTTATTTTGTGTTTCGAAAAAAGAATCGGATTGTATGTGCTGGGAGATGTGAATTTTTTGTTTGAATTGCGTATTTAAGTCAATGATGCATTAATTAATACAGAATGGAGCGGGTAGCGGGAATCGAACCCGCATCGTTAGCTTGGAAGGCTAGGGGTTATAGTCGACGTTGATTTATGAATTTTAACGTCTCTAATTCAAAACCGAACATGAAACTTTGGTTTCATTCGGCTCCTTTATGGAAAAAGGAGCAATTCCCAGACCCTAATCTAAGGCGGGAATAAAATTACAAAAGAAAAAAAATCACCCATAACATCTATGTCAGTTTTTTGCATGAATGCATTCAATTCAAAACAACTTACTTTCTAGATGATCCCTCTAGAAGAGGCGATTCTAACAATCTTTCTAGTTACTTCGTTCTCTATTTCTATTTGATAGAATCCTAAGGAAAAGTCTTTTGTTTCTACCGAGCTAAACTAAAAAAATAAATATGTTGATTGAAGCCTCTAGTAAACTAAAGTCATCATTTAATAGCTATTTTGCTTCTCTATAAAAAACTAGAAGATTTAGTTACGATTAGAAACCCTTTTTTCTATCTTCATCCATAGATCTCTTCCTTATACTCATTCAATTGGAAGTATTCATCCAATTCAACAAAATTTTATGTTTCGTAACTTCATAATCCAAAAATTCCACTTTCTAATATAATTGAGTTTTGGATCCAAATCACGAGAATGTATAATTTTCCTCAAATTTTTCATTGAGAGGGAAAGGAGTAATTCCTTTTAAGAAATAAAGTTTTTGATCGGAATAGTAATCAAACCGGTAGACCCCTTAACTATTAAGGGGTTAATAGAACGAATCACACTTTTACCACTAAACTATACCCGCTACAGTTGGATTATTGTATCGAAATAAAACTTTTGTCGAACACTGAAATTGGATGTAATCACGACAGGATTCGAAAAGAATCATGAAATTTAGAGTATTGACACTTTTTGTAGGAGGATTCTATGAGTTTTAATCTGATTTTAAAAAGATAGTTAAATAACTAAAAAAAGTTCTATTTTTTTTTGAAGGAATTTTTTATGATCATTATCAACTAAATCATTTTCTTTATTCTATAGAATCCCTAGAATTCATTAAAACAAAAAGGGCCTGGCGAGGTATTGATCAGGCCAGGCCGTGGGAATCAAAAAAGAGTCCCCTTCGGGCGAAGAAGTATTTAATTAAATATTCTATTCTATTTTTCTATTAATTAATATTAAATATTCAGTCTTTTTTTTTATTCTTAATATAATTAAGAAAATTTCAAATAAAACTTGTACTTAATGTTGTCTTACACAATACAACTTGTATATTTTGTATATATATATTATGTTATATATAATATTGTGTTATATATAGATTATATCTATTTTATATTTTTTAATTTTAGTCTAATTAATTTGAGTTTATTACATATTTTTTACATAATTTTCAAATTTTTCGAAATTTATTATTTAATATTTGACTATTACTATTTTCAACGGGGAGAGATGGCTGAGTGGACGAAAGCGTCGGATTGCTAATCCGTTGTACGAGTTATTCGTACCGAGGGTTCGAATCCCTCTCTTTCCGTTTCCATTGATAACTGAATCTTATTATTTGATTTCTCTTTTGAATTTATTCTATCTTTTTTTTTTTCAAAATAGAATTATATATAATTCTATTTTGAAAAAAAAAAAGATAGATGAAAAATAAAGCAAATAACCCCTTTTTAGTCTTATTCTTCGCGCCCAGGATTACGTCCTGGATCATTAGATAGGAATCCGAAAATGAAGAGAGAAACAAAAAATATTACTACTGTGTAAACAAAGAGTTTGAGAGTAAGCATTACACAATCTCCAAGATTATTTTTTTTGGAAAAAAGAGAATAGATTCTCTATTTTTATACCATATATCCTATAATATAAAATATAATTTGAATTTGAAATTTGATTTGACGTCGAAAACTCAAGTAGTTTTTCAAAATCGAAAAAAAAAAAATGGAAATTCTAATAAAAATAAATCAAAAATGAAGTTATTATTATCATTATCTTATCCATTATTATCTTACTTATCAATAATTTTAATAATTTTATTATACCCACTTAAAGTTTTTCATTTACGAAAAATACTTATAATCGGAAAATGAGACGATATGGATTGTCCTTATTCATAAATATTTTTGAATCAAGAGTTCATACTCTAAGACTTGTCTGATTTTATCAATTATTTCTTATTTATTATTCTAATATTAGAATAATTTTTCTCGAAAAAATCATTCATTTTTTTAGGACAAGATGAAAGATCTCATCGAAAACTTACAGCAGCTTGCCAAACAAAGGCTAAGAGAAAAAAGAGTAGAGGTATGACTGGCATAAAATCTACAATTGGACTCAAAAAAGCGTAGGCCTCAGGTAATTTGGCAAAGAAAAAACTACTCGAATAAAGGGCCGAATTAAGACAGATCAAACTAAAGATATTAAGCATAACAGACATTTTTTTTTATTGCATTTTGGTTGAGTTATTGATATAAAAAAAAAATGAAGAAAAAAATCGTTCTTTTTTTTAACTTACTCACTCAATCAAAAAACCTTCTATTCTCAATGGAGAATAGAAGAAATTTTACTTTCATACAATATCTTAATGGAATTCTGTGTAATGATCAATAAATTCATTTGAATTCTATATCTACACGTGTCAAAATTCTAACAACAGAATCAAGTTGATTTTTTTTGATAGTTAGGCTGGAATTGACGAACAATCAATAACAATATTAGTGTTTATTAATGTTGAATAGAAATCGAATTGGGGCGTGGCCAAGTGGTAAGGCATCGGGTTTTGGTCCCGCTATTCGGAGGTTCGAATCCTTCCGTCCCAGAATATATGTAATTTAAGATTCTATTTTTCTGTTTATAAGGTTTAAAATAGAATTGTATTCTTTCTACTAACTACTAATGATTTTAACGAAAATGAATCTTATCTTTTTTTTTCACATTTCATCAAATTTGAATTCCAAAAAAAAGTATTCCTTTAATCAGATATACATCCTCTATAAATATTCATATATAATATAGACATATATAATATAGAAATAGAAGTTACGAAGTTAATTTCGTTTTTTTTGCTTCATCCTGGAAACGAACTTGGATTTTTCCAATCTAATACCAATCTAATATATTATTCAATTTCGATTTCTTTTATTGATTATTTTTATTAAACTCAAAAAGAAAGATAGATTTTGATTGCTTAGCGATGTCATCTTTATTTTTATTGTATTGTAAATTGTAAAAAAAATTAACATTCCATTACTAAATAATAACTTAAGATATATTCCATATAATATATATGTATTGACTGTCCTGACTGAACCAATGACTATTCATGATTCCATAATTGAATCAACCGCATACCGGTTCCAAATTTGAGGAATGTTATGGTGAAACTTCGTTTGAAACGATGTGGTAGAAAGCAACGTGCGACTTGAAGGACATGATCTGGTGTGGATTCTTATATCCATCATTCTATTCTATAAGAAAGGATGCTCTTGACTCGACATCCTTTGCTCTGTTCCACTCGAAGCGGCATTGCATTTTTTGTTCGGATGTAATGGAACTAGTACATGATGGAGCTCGAGTAGTAAAGTATTGAGTTATTTCTCAAGGGAAAAGAGAAGGGTCTAGGGTTAGTGTTAATCAATAAGTTTTAACAACTTCGTAAGGATATCTTTGACAGAGAAATCGAACGGATTAAAATAAAAAAAAGTTTCAAATCCCAAAAGAAAATCTTTTGTTGGAATTGATAAGACCTTATTCGATATATATCGTGGGGAATCCGCCGTTCGTATGATTTGATTTTTTGATAGAAAGAAATAACAAAAAGGCATGTTGCTGCCATTTTTGAAAGGATTAAAAATCTACGAAGTAATGTCTAAACCCAATGATTCAAAAAAAAAAAAGATAAAGATTTCCGGAACAAGAAAATACCCTTTCTAATTGTTAATTGTCGCAATAATTGGATTTGGATCAGAATACCAAATTCAAATGGATTCTAAATGAGACAAAAGGGTATTTGAGACTGCTCAATAAATGAAATGCCAAAGGATTTTCTTTTGAGCTATTTAAGAGTTATTCAACTTGAGTTATGAGTATACAAATGATTTTTTAGGAAATAAAGAAATGACAAGGATTAAATTCGTAGTTTAATTCATTTCAGTATTTTAGGGATTTATTTAATTATTTATATACCTAAACCTTGAATCATTTTTCTCGAGCCGTACGAGGAGAAAACCTCCTATACGTTTCCAGGGGGGGTATTGTTGATCTAATCTATCCCAATGAGCCGTCTATCGAATTGTTGCAATTGATGTTCGGTCCCGAAGAGAGGGAAGAGATTTGCAGAAAGTGGGTTTTTATGATCCGATCAAAAATCAAACTTATTTAAATGTTCCTGCTATTCTAGATTTTCTTGAAAAAGGTGCTCAACCTACAGAAACTGTCTATGATATTTTCAAGAGGGCGGAGGTTTTTAAGGAATTTCGCCTTAATCAAACAAAGTTCACTTAATGAACTAAAAAACAAAGATAATGTGGTGGTAGTTTGGTAGAATTTTTTTATTCCTTATTCTCGTCCTGTCTATTTTTTATGTAGTGCCAATCCAACACAAAAATTTTCTTATATATTTCCCTTTTGTTTGTACTTCGCTTTTAAAATTTAAAATATGATATATACAATATCATATTTCTATAATTTTACTATTAATAATACTATAAAAATAATAATAATAAAATTATTCTATTAACTAATAACTAACGAAAATCTCTCTATATATTTTATATATTAATTACGTTAATAATAATAAATTAATAATAATAAATAATAATTAAAATCTTAAAATATAAAATATATTATTCTATTTTCTATTTATATATATTTCTCCTTCTAAAAAGAAATTTAAAATAAAGTTGTATTTCTAATTTCATTTGCATTTTTTTCTTTCTACGTTGTACTTAAATTGTAATTTCATTTTTTGAATATTCATATTGACAAGAGTATAGTGAACAAATATAATTCAATTTTGAAGTCAAAATAAATAATGAAATAAAAAAAATGAAATGGTTTCTTTCTGTCTTCCGCCCAATAAATAGGTTGAATTTTTTGCGATATCTAATTTGTATCCAAAAAATGGAGAATATTTGTTTTAAAAATTTTCTCTAAAAATTTTTTGTATTGTCATCGGATCTGGTTGGTTTTAAGTTCTGACTCAATTAGCAACTTTTGTTTCGATTTCTTGCTAATTCAAAGTTTTCATTCCAATTCATTTTATTTTTATCTCGATTGTATCTACATAACATATCTCTTTTTCGGGTTGCTAACTCAATGGTAGAGTACTCGGCTTTTAAGTGCGGCTACAATCTTTTACATATTCGGATGAAGCAAGGAATTCGTCTACATCATCGGTAGAGTTTATAAGACCACGACTGATCCTGAACGGAAATGAATGGAAAAAAGAGCATGTCGTATCAATATAAAATTCGGAGAATATTTCATTCTTACCAAATTGGTACAAAATTCTATTTGAATTTTTGGAAGGGAACGAAAGGACTTCAAAGCAAAGTTGGGTCGATTGAATAAATGGATCGAGCCCTAGGGTTCAAATTCTGAGGAAAGAAAGAACAACGAGCTTATCTTCATAATTTGAATGATTTCCCGATCTAATTAGACGTTAAAAAAAATTAGTGCCTGATGCGGGAAAGGATTCTCCCACGAGTGGATCCTTTGTTTTTTTATAGTGAATCCTAACTATTCGATTATCCATTCTCCATTAAAGAGATGGAAATGAATGTGTAGAAGAAAGAGTATATTGATAAAATACTTTAATTCCAAAATCAAAAGAGCGATTGGGTTGAAAAAATAAAGGATTTCTAACCATCTTTTATCTTATAAAAACAATAAAAAAACCAATTAGATGGAAAAAGGTAGAAAAGTCCGCGGATGCATTTACCCGTTTCCGGGGTATCCATTTTTTCGTAATAAAATGCCTTGTTTTGACGGTATCGCACTATGTATCATTTGATAATCCAAGAAACCCTCTATTTTTACTTTTGTTTTCGGTCTAAATTGAAATGGAAAAATTACAAGGACATAGAGAACTAGATAGGTCTTGGCAACATAACTTTTTCTATCCACTTATCTTTCAGGAATATATTTATGTATTTGCATATGATCATGCTTTAAATAAATTGATTTTGTTGGAAAATGCGATCGACAAGAAATACAGTTTACTAATTGTAAAACGTTTAATTACTCGAATGTATCAACAGAATCATTTTATTCTTTCTGTTAATGATTCGAACCAAAATGAAATTTTTGGGCACAAACACAAAAAGAATTTGTATTCCCAAACGATAACAGAAGGGTTTGCAGTCATTGTGGAAATTCCATTTTCCCTACTATTAATATCGTCCCTAGAAGGAAAAGAAATAGTAGAATCTCAAAATTTGAGATCAATTCATTCAATATTTCCTTTTTTAGAGGACAAATTCTTACATTTAAATTATGTGTTAGATATATTAATACCTTACCCTGCCCATCTAGAAATCTTGGTTCAAACTCTTCGCTATTGGTTGAAAGATGCCTCTTCCTTGCATTTATTACGATACTTTCTTTACGAGTATCGTAATTGGAATAGTCTTATTAGGCCAAAAGAATCCATTTCCCCTTTTTCAAAAAGGAATCGAAGATTCTTTTTGTTCCTATATAATCTTCTTGTATATGAATACGAATCCATTTTTGTTATTCTACGCAAGCAATCCTCTTATTTACGATCAACGTCTTTTGGAGCCCTTCTTGAACGAATCCATTTTTACGGAAAGATAAAATATCTAGTAAAAGTCAAAGTTAAGGTTTTTGGGGTTATCCTATGGCTTTTCAAAGAACCTTTTCTGCATTATGTTCGGTATCAAGGAAAATGCCTTCTGGCTTCAAAAGGGACATCCTTTCTGATGTATAAATGGAAATATTACTTTAT